GTATGAATTACGTATGAACGGAAGAATAAAGAGAATTTTTTACTTAAAACTTCAATTGGAAGTTGCAACAGATCCAAATGAAAGGAATTGATAAAACAGTACTAAAAACAGAATTTTGTCACTTAGACCTATTAAGGTTTATAGGGTTTTGTATAGACAAAAAAAATAAAAAGATTCAGTATTTGGGAGATAAAGACAGAAAAATCAGAAACAATATAGAATCCCTTTTTTGAGCACTTAACCGATGAATTTCGGTGTTCAAAAAATGATTCGCAGAGAAGAGAGATATTTGTACTTTACTTATTTTTGAGTAGAATACCATTTGAAGTGTATAAAGTGTATAAGAAGGGTTGCATTTATTAAACACGTACGCGGATGGCTATAATATCCGACTTCTCTTTTATTTTAGTACCTTCTATTCGGGACAGCCCCGGTCGTCCTTTATCAAACGAAAATCTATATTCAATGCAAAAATGAAGTAGAATTATTTTCTGATAATTCCCTATCGACAACATATCTAACTAATAGATATCTGTAATTTCTGTTCTGGGGTTTACGTAGACTCATATATTTTGTTATAATTGAAATTGAGAAGGATTTTTTGATAAAAAAAAATAAATACTGATTAGTTTTATCTCAATTTGTATTTTCTTATGTATGTCATTAGGAAAACACAATTTTTAGATTCAAATCTCCAGAAGCGTTCATAAATTCGAAGTAAGCATAAGCAGTCAATAGTTAATGGTTCCAATTTGTCGGCGGAAAATCCACATGTGATTTCTCAATAGAAAAGCGAGAGAATTTTTTTAGCATTGTGGATTTTGAGATACTCTAGAATGAATCGAAGGAATGGATCAAATCCAAAACAAAAAAAAATGAAAAATTTCAAGTGCAATAAAAATTTAGTAATCCGAGAAGATTTTTGTATCATTTTGGCGGCATGGCCGAGCGGTAAGGCGGGGGACTGCAAATCCTTTTTCCCCAGTTCAAATCCGGGTGTCGCCTGATCAAACAAAAAACCCGAAATTTCTTCTTTTCTTCTGTTCTGCTGATATAACTCGGAGAATAATTCTCCGGTAGAAACAGAGGAAAGACTGTTGATATTTTGTTTGATTCTAAACGTTTGGTCTGAGGTTTTTCGAAAATAAAAGATTGTGAATCCTCGTTCGCATCTAGGATTCAAGGAAATATTATAATCTATTCTATAGTAGGGAGCTTTTAAGACTTTATGATTCCCTTCTATTACTATACTAAGGGACTGTCTAATGACTGGATCTTGGATTAGATTGTAGAGCCTGCTAAGAAATACGATTCTATTTATAATTTTGGAAAGGGTTGGAAGTTGCGTTATATATGACGGACTTGCGAGATGAACGCTGGGGTATCCAATCAATATTAGATTCGATGGATAATCTTTTTTTTTTATAGAAAAAAGAAAGAATTTTTTTTTGATAACCCCTAGCCAAGCCCCCTACCCCTCAGAGATAATCGGGAAGGGGGGTATGGATTAGGGGAAATAGAGGTCTGTACTAGATAGTGATTTATCTTTTTTAGTGATTTCTCCCTTTCCGTTTTTACTTACGAGGGTCAACAAAAAAATAGGCCTTATTATTCACATGTTCCCATTCCCTTTGGATATTTTGCTTGTGTTTAATCTTTACCGATTCTAAATCAGAATCAGATTGGTTTATCAATAGTGTTCGGACAAAATCCCCTTTTTTTGACTCTGCACCATTGATTCCACTATTATTAGTGAGGAATAATTCCTTTGTATTTATAGAGATAGGAGACATAATTCATATGGATATAGTAAGTCTCGCTTGGGCTGCTTTAATGGTAATCTTTACATTTTCCCTTTCACTCGTAGTGTGGGGAAGAAGTGGGCTCTAGAAGTACTACTAAATTGAGTTGAGGAATCAAACCGTATCGCTTGTTTTATAGATCGTTCTGCAACGCGTTTTGAACTATTTGAAATCAAATTTCCAATTTCATTGGAGTCAAATGGAGTAATCTATGATATGAATCATACTCTTTCAATCAAAGAGATATTTGAGCGATTCCCCTGTTTGTATTTCGAAAAGAAAGGGATTCAGATGATTAGAAATTTATTCTAACCTAAGATTCTTCCGAAATTTTCTATTTCAATCAATGGAATGGGCTCTTACCATCTTTATAGATGGATACTGAGGAAGACCGTACCCCTTTTTTTTTTATTGCTTTTCCTTTTTACAAGTGGTTTTGTTAAGTGTATACGAGCTTTCTATGAGAAATGATATAGAGTAGTTATCTAACGAGAGACTATGCAATAATAAGATCTTGCTTCGGACGAATCACATATTGGGCATTTATCGCTTGGTTTCTAATCTTATAAAGGCGATTTATGCTTTATCGACTTTTTCATATCATGGTTTGGGCGTTAAAAATAAGTGAGGTTTCCTCTTCTTTATTAGGAAAAGGAATTAGAATCCTAAGATAAGAATTATCTTAGATTGATCGGAACAAATAGATGTAGCAGATAAATAGAATTGGGTGTTATGTCAATTCTATACAATATGTTATGTCAATTCCATACAATATATGGAATTAATTGAATATATTACATGATCAGAATTTGTAGATTGATCTATAGAATCTATCTTTATTCTAGATTAAAACTTTATAGAATAAGAGATCGATAGTATGGTAGAAAGAAGGATTCATCTAGTTCTTTCTTACCATACTATCAAATTAATAGAATACTGCCGATTAAAGTCCCCTCATTTCATTTAAGTTAAGACGCGAAATTGGAATCCTTTTCATTTGACTTCGTCAATTTTTGATAAGAACTCAGAAGGAAAGTTTTATTCAAATTAATTTGAAAATTTAAATGAATTAATCATTTTGACTAACTGTTTTTACATAAATGATAAGTAGAAAGGCGGTAGGAACTAGAATGAATAGTGCAGTAGCAATAAATGCAAGAATATTTACTTCCATAATCTCATCGGTTTTTTTACTTCACAATAACTCGGGATTTAATCCCATAGAGATGATAAATCTTTCGTCTGTAAATTCAATGAATGAATTACCTTTCGATGATCTTGAATGGGATCAATATCATGAATAACAATATCTGATCTATCAAATCAACTCGTAGTCGAGACTTGAATAGTATAACATAGGAAGTTCTTTTATCCATACCAAAAAATAATTTGGATTTCTGAACCAATTAATCCAAAATTCCTTGTATTTATTATCCGTTTCCTTGTTTTTTCTATAACTTATCTTGCGTCTTGCTTGGATAATCCTCTGATGAAGGATTATTAGATTGCCTTTCCACTTCGATTAGTCACATAGTTACAAATCTAAACAAACAATAAACGCGAAATGGAAAACATAGGAAAGAAAAAAGAAACAAAGACTCCTTTTTGCTTGGTAATGAAATTATGCCCCCCGACACCCTTTTACTATGTTCTATGAAAGGGTGAAATGAATAGATGTATTTATTGGATATTGGATCCGTCGGGACTGGCGGGGCTCGAACCCGCAGCTTCCGCCTTGACAGGGCGGTGCTCTGACCAATTGAACTACAATCCCAGGAAAATAAGGGATCTAGCAGAAGATTTTCTTCTTTTTTAGCTTCGTATGCGGTATTTCTGAAGGACAAGGTGGGTTATACCATCTTATGGTATATTGGCGAATTATTGGGCCGAGCTGGATTTGAACCAGCGTAGACATGTTGCCAACGAATTTACAGTCCGTCCCCATTAACCACTCGGGCATCGACCCAGGAAGAATCAATTTGAGGCTTATTGGTAATCCATGATCAACTTCCTTTCGTAGTACCCTACCCCCAGGGGAATTCGAATCCCCGCTGCCTCCGTGAAAGAGAGGTGTCCTAAACCACTAGACGATGGGGGCTAACTTGCTCAACCGCCCTCATACTATGATCATAGTATGATCAGTTTTTTGAAATTGTCAATATAATGGAATGGTATGATTAGATCTGAGGAATCTTTGCGTTTTTCAGAGAATTGTATCGAATTTTTTGATTCGTCGTTCATATTAAAGAATATTAGGGATAAAAGAATACTAGGGATAGGAGTTTTTCAGAGAATGATTGGTCCGTCAGAAAAGAAATGGGAGGGGTCAGTTCTATTTTTTTTGCTTCGATTCATTGTTAAAATGAGATATCCTTATCACACTAAACCAGGAAAGTAACAACCAATAAATCTAGTAAAATAAATCTATTAAGCGAGATCAACAAGTTATTGAAAATCTTCTATAAAAATTGAGTTCAAGGGGACAAGTAGAATCTCTTCATCACACGATTCAATTAAATATCTTGAAATTTATTTTATGTGGAATTGGTAACTGTCCATGTTATGTATCAATCAAGTCAATTTTGCTTTGATAGGAATCATTTCAATAAAATAAATTAGGGTTAGTCTTAAAAAAATTGACCCTAGAGTTGCTAGGCAAATCCATGCGACCCGTTGAGGAATTTAATCAAATAAGCCCTTTTAACTCAGTGGTAGAGTAACGCCATGGTAAGGCGTAAGTCATCGGTTCAAATCCGATAAGGGGCTTTGGGGTTTTTCAGAAAAGTCCATAGTATTCAGAAAATAGAGATATTTTTTTTATTTGGAATAAAAAAAGTAACTAACTAGATACTACGTTATCATTATACTGAGTTAGAGTATTATAGTAGTTCTAGGTAGAAATTGGAACATTTGTTCAGTAAATTTTCATTATTATGAATAATAATTCTAATCCACCTCTTGAATTACCAGAGATCCTTATTTTTCCTTATAGATCCCAATCAAATTCATTGGAAAGATTCGAAATCAACAAAGGAAAAAGTAAGTGGACCTGACCCATTGAATTATGACTATATCCGCTATTCTGATATTCAAATTCGATAGAGATAAAATTTGAATTGGAACAGTCGACCCCCTGCTTTTTTTTGAATTTCATTTCTTTGGAGAATTTGTCGATATTTCCGATTAAATTTTCTTATT